GTGTTTTAGTTAGTTAGTAAAGGCTTTAGGAAAAGGCGTAACTGTTCTTGTCGGAAGGGCTGGGCTATAGATAAGATTTCGTTCTTTATTCCCCTGTAATATGTAATAGTAGTTCTAATCCATCTAGCAATAAAGCAGTTTTTTATTTCTCAAGCCTGTTTGAAAGCATGTGATAAAGCCTAAGCCATTTTAAGCTTCTTCTCCATTATCTGAGAAGGCTAACAATAAGGGGTAGATTTCTTTCCTTAATGCTTTGCAAGCACTAAGAAAGTCAATTGCATATCCTTTTTTTATGGTGTTTACACTTGTAAGAAAGGCAAGCAAGAAAAAAGTCTTTATGGCTGGCAACTGGAGGGAGACAGCACGGGGCAAAGCAAAGGGCAGAGCTTCGACAGCCCTAACAAGTCACTGGAAGCTCCTCTGGCGCGCCCTAGCCGAGCGGTCCTCGCCTGCACAAGAAAGCAGATTAGCTACCTCATTCTCTTATTGTGCAGGCGGGCCTGGGCGAGCGAGGTGTAGGGTTAGATTAGAGGGAGAGGGAGCCTCGGGCTTCGTCCCATGAAGCGCCAGGGAACCATGCATTCCTCCCGGGCTGGGCTCTCGCGTGTCCGGAGTCCGATCAGATCAACTAGCGACCGGTTTACGGAACAAGGAGTTAAGCAAGGGCCAGGATATTTCTGGAAGAACCTGGGCGAAGTTAGTATTGTGTTCAACTCCGCGGGTTGGCTGGTTGGAAGGATTGCTTTCTGCCATCTGTCTTTCCTTTCTCTCTCTTCTCTTAGCAAAGAAAGTAGAAAAAAGTAAAACTTTTGGCTTGCTACAAGCTGGGCTCGGGTTTCTGGCTTGGAAAAAGCTTCCCCTTTAGTCGTCAGCTAGCTCGTTCTTGACAGATCCGATCGGGTGTTCATAATCTGGAGTAAAAGGATTCGAACCTTTGCATGCCGGTACCAAAAACCGATGCCTTACCACTTGGCTATACTCCATATACGGCCTGTTTTGGACGATAGAACGGGGGGAGGAGGAGGGGAAAGGGATTTCGAAAAGAAATTCGAGCCGTGCAAGGACGCGGGGATATAGCAAGTAAGTAGCAAGATTCTCCCTTTAGGACCGACTACAACAAGCTCGCGACTCTAATAGAAACAAACAGTAAGCTCTCTGCTCTATTTGCTTGCAATGTTATGTCTATCAAAGTTGGCGAACGCTTCTTGTTCTCGTCCACCCCTTAATGCTTTGCTTTAACTAAGTAAGTAAACTACCTTTCTTTTTTTTTCATAACCTAGACTAAAGAAGAAGCTCCTGAATCAGCGCAGGGCCAAATCAGCAGCAAGAGAACTGTCCTAACCTGCCACCGGTGACTTTATCAGAGCTCCGCAGGAGAAGAAAGAAAGTCCGAGTCCAATTTCTACAATTGCATTGCCTTACTCCCTATTCTCTCTTAAAACTTTTTAAAGCTCGGCGAGAAAGAGTTGGTTAAGAACTATTGACTGTAACCCATAGCAGTTACAGTCAGGAGATGCTCGCCTTTGGAATTAAGATGGATGAAGAGGCACTTGAGCCTGGAAGTGATGAAATTCGGGGAAAACATGAAAGCGGTCACTATACTAGAGGAGGGCAAGACATGACCGCGACTTAAGATTCAAGTACCGTTAAAAAGACTAAAAGAACGAGATAGCGATAGCTGTAATAAAGCACAGGCTAATACGAGCCGACCAGAAGAAGCAAAGCTTAGATTACCAGATCGTGGACACAATCCTCCTAGAGATGGAGAGCCCCTTGCCTTTTCTAGCCTCTCCTTCTTGCTTGCTTACTTAGCTCTTGTCTTAGTTACTTTTTTTCTAGGGTTTTTCTGAGTGTTAAAACGGCAGATTTCTCATTTGCCAATGAATTGGATCCGCTCCGATTCGAGAAAAAATGGGATTTTTGGCTAGAGAAAGGTTCTGCGACATGGACGCTCAGCCCAACTCGGTCGGTTGGTTAGCCCACCTAACAGATGATGAGATTCTCGATCGATTTGATCGAATTTGGAAAAGTCTTTTTCACTATTCAGAACAGTGGGGCTTTCGATCAAGATGTTCTCGCGTCCCCCGTTCGGGCTCTCGCTCAAATCGGAACCTTTATGCCTTGGTAGGCTTTCGACTCAATCTAATAGCCTACCGAGCGAAAAAAAAAGAAAAAGTTTTCGCATGGGCTCATCATCTGATGCAGAACCGATGCGAGAAGGATAAGAAATATGGGGGAAGAGGAGATTTTGAGCTTTCAAAAACCAGTAGAAAGGGGCGTAGCGAGTCGCTAAAGCGAAGTTTTTGGAAAGAATGCGGGGAACAACTCTTTCCAAAGACAGTAATTAGTTTGAGTTAGCATAAAAGATTTGATTGAATGAACGCCATCCTTGGTTCTTTTCAAACAAATCCAATGTTGAGCCAAGCCTTTCCAGCCGGTAGTAGCCGAAGGCGAAGGCAATGAAATTGACTGACTCTTTAGAGTAAGGTAATGCCAATTCACTTACTTGGAACAAGTCAGGAAAAAAAGACTTTTTTAGAAGAAAGGCGAGAAGGAAGAGAAGAAGGATTAGTAGTTGCCTAGCCGAGGAACTTGAGGCCGACATACAGGGTGCGGTCCCAGAGTTCAAGACGCTGTCTAAAACTCGTGTCGATCATAGAAAAGCATTTCTTTAAAAATGAAACAAACCTCATTCTCTTGTTCCCTCCCGAAAAACTGCAGATCTAGATGCGAGATGATCCCGAACCTATTTCATAACCACCATCCATCACCAATCACATTCCACATCCCACTTCAATTTCATTGCCTCTCTCTAACTCTAAAACTTATGCACTCTACTCGCCGCCTACTCCACTCCTTACCACTAAACGACGAAGCCAGGAGCGGAAGGAGGGACTTGAACCCTCAACCTCAGCCTTGGCAAGGCTATGCTCTACCATTAAGCTATTTCCGCCAGCTACGGTAGTGGCGAAGCACTACTGAGCAATTCACGTATCACTTGATACGGACGACTTCTGTTTTTCCGCCGGACCACACTCTTGACCTCCGATCGAGCTACGAGCACGAGTAGGTAGGTGGCTAGGGGGGGCCGGGAAGGGGGACCTTTCTTTTTGCTTCGCGCTAGATGAGATGATGATTAGTAGGTCAGGTCCCGTGTGTGTGCTCTTTATCACAATCCTAAAGAGGCGGGCTGGCTTTTCAATCAATCTCCGGCCGCTCAGTGCCGCTATTGGTGCGAGTTGTAAGGGGTATTGGTCTCGAGTCGAGAAAAAGCTTCATCTCATTCTTGTAACGGGAGTGAGTGCACCGCAAGACCAGACAAGTTGCTCTCTCGCCTTGCAGCGGCGGAATCCGTCTTTTAAGTTAAGTCATTTCCTAAGACGGCTCTTCTTATTCTACGATAATCAAATTCTTCTACAATAATTCCACGAATCTGCTCGGAACCGGTCGATTCCTGAGCCATTCGTTCTCCCCTCTCGGTTGGCCTTTGCCAGCCACTAGAGCAAGTAAGAAAACCTAGAGTTCATTCACTTAAAGAACCGCAGATTTTGACCGGATTGTACACCTTTGTGTCTGGCTATGTATATGAATGTGCATAAAGAAAGGACGGGACATCTCTCTCCTTTTTCCTTTTTTTGTTTTTGGGGAGAAGAGAGAGGAAAGAAGCTACAGCGGCACCTCACGAACTTCTTACTGGGGCAGCACCATCCTATGGGCATTTGCGAGTGTTTGGATGCACTTGTTTTGTTCATATTCTTGCGCAGTTAAGAGAGAAATTGTCCTCAAGGCAAGCACTTGTGTCTTTTTTGGATATGCTCAGTCCGAATATAGATAGATGCTATGACGTGAAATCCAAGAGACTCGATGTATCCTTGAATGTTCTCTTTAATGAGGTCACCTCATATTTTCCTTTTCTTAATTAAGAAGCCCTGGAGGAGAATGGTGATGGAGATGTATTATGGCCTTCTCCTGTTCATCAACTCGAACTTCATTCTTCTGCAGTTGATGTTATGGATCAGCCTCACTCTTCAGGCCAGCAGCTTTACCCAACATCTTCCGCCGATTGTCAGCCTGTTCAGCTGACCTCAGAGGCTTCCAGTCATCCGGAACAGCATGTTTCTTCTCGGCGGCGATTACAGTCTGTTTCCCAAAGTCAGACTACTCTAGAAGATCAGCAGTCTAGCCCAGTTGCTTTCCTTCCAGTCGCTTCCTTAGATTAGATTCTGGATCCTTCTCTCAGGTTCGTTGATCTTCTCAAGTTTCTTATCCCGTTGAAGGATTTTTTTCTTATTTTATGAATCGTTTTCTCTAAAACATCGAGCTTACCTCATGTCAGTTCAATCTTTTTATGAACCTGAATTCTTTGCTGAAGCTTCCAATCATTCTTGCTGAAGAAAGACTATGCAAGAAAAAAAGAAAAAAACTGAGTCTCATTGCCTGCAGGGAAACAAGCCATTGGCTACAAGTGAATTTACAAGATCAAGCATAAAACAGATAGCTCAGTAGAAAGATACAAAGCTAGATTAGTAGCTAAAGGATTCCTTCAAGAATATTGAGTCGAACCCCTTTCGAGATAGAAGAAACATTTGCCCCGGGTTGCTAAAATGACCACCATTCGTGGCATTCTTGCCTTGGCTGCAATCAAACAAAAAGTTGCCCTTATTTCAACTTGACGTGAAGAATGCCTTTCAACAACATAAGGGAAGGGAGGCAATGAAATTGTTTCTATTCAGCCTCCTCCAACTCCAGGCTTCTCTTCTCCTAGGAATCTTCACTTAGTATGCAAGCTCAAGAAAGCGATTTACGTTACGACCTCCGACAAGCTAAAGCAGGCACCAAGAGCTTGGTTTTAAAGGTACTTCAGCATGTATAAAAGCAAAAATAGGAGTAGAGGAAGGGGCCGGTTTTCAAAGAAGTCAATCGGATCGTTCAATGTTTATAAGGAGGTCGAAGCCAGAGGCTCCCTTCTTCTGGTTTATGTGGATGACATTGCTTTCTCTAGTAATGAATGACTTAGCTTCGATAAATGAGCTTAAGAAAACATTAAGAACCCAGAGAAATTTAGAAAACTCAAAGTCTTTTCTGGAGATTGAAGTGATGAGGTCGCAAAGAGGTTTGGAACCCAATGCAAGTATGCAATAGATTTCTTGTCAAAAGCTGGTCTTTCTGCATGCAAACTGGAACAAGATCTAAGCCTTAAAATGCGGGAGAGCTATTGGATGGCCTATCTACTTACAGGAAACTTGTTGGGAGCCTTTTCTACTTGACTAATTATCGCTGACATTGTTTACACTTACAACATAGGGGGGAAGTGATCAGCCGATTTTTATGGACAAGCCGAGATCATCTCACTTAGAAGCTGCTTTTCGGATTCTGCGATCTATCAAAACCTCGCCCGGAAGAGGTTGATTCTTGCCTATTCTTCACCTGTCTTCTTACTCTTATATTGATTTCATTAAGGCAGTAGATTGACTGGATTTCGAACATCGTCCTCGTGCCCAAGAAGGATGGACGTGTTCGCGTATGCATCGATTTTTAAAATATCAAAAAAGCATGTTCCCAAAGAGGATTTTCCGCTATCGCACATTGATTTGCTCGTGGACAAGACTATTGTGAAAGTCTGCCTACTATGCTTTTACTAGTACTACGATTTTACGACGATTCGAAATTCTCGTCCTCGGCTTCCAAAAGCATAGCTTTAGCTATTACAACCTCGAGGTAAAGTTTGTTTTGTAACAGGTAAGCCCGCCTTACTACGATTCCACTCTTTTATTGGTGTCCTGGTGTAGAGGGGGAATTTCCACTATCTATTTATATAGATTTAATAAAGAAGATCCGAATGGCCCTTGCCTTAAGTGCCCCTGGACGGTAGGGATTCCGCCGTAGATCGAGTTCTGGCTGGGACGAAGGTCTGATCCTAGTCTATCTCAATTCCGTAAGAGCTTCTTTCTTTTTTTCCGTTTATGGTAAATAACCAAAGAACGAACCAAGGCTCTACTGCTAACCAGTCTTCTTTCCCGACTCCTTCCCCCTATACCACCACCTCCACCCGAACCCACCTACGAACCTCGAATATAGGCCTCAGCCGTAACCGACCGGTTACGTATATAAGAGCTGGATACATTGCCTTCTTCTTTTCTGACCTTTTTTAGGAGAAGCAATGTCATGAGCCTCTCGTACCCGGGCAGAGCGCGCACCTCCTTTAGCAACGCTCCGCTCTGTTGCGACCCCAATACCCCTAGTGGATCGACCTACACTCGACTTGATCCTTCTTCACGGAAGGTATGTAGGCAACTCTCCTCACCCGGAACTCAGTCGAGACCGCCTGTACAACATCTTATATAACCATCTTACCCGGGATTCCCTTGGTCGGTCTATCGTATCGTATATAAGATCACTGCTGTATTTAGGAGTGATCTGTTCATCTAACTAGAAATTTTTTAAGAAAAGAAAGCGTAGAAAAGGATTCGATTCTACGCTTTTTTCTTTTAGAGTGCCATCTGCTGTTTCAAGGCCGGGAATGCGCCTTGCCTTTCAAAGGCCAACGCCAACCGCTCCAACGTTATCATCAGCCACCTCGAGGCCACCACTAGCTGTTTTAGATGTCCACGACGAACTCTTATAACCACCTTCTGTTCCCAATCCTCCAATCTGAGCTAGCATCAATCTTATAGACCTCTACTCAGAGGACAAGAGACTATGCAGAAAGCTTTACTTAAGGTGTCCTTACGTCTCCTGATACCGATGGTAAACTCAAGAAAAAAGGTTTTGGAAGAAAAAGCGAACTAAGAATATCTTCCCATGAAAAAGATTGAAATGGCACCATGAAGACAACCCACCGCTGGAACTTGCTTTGCTCTCGCTCCGCTCGTTCCCACCTGTCTTCCTCCAACCATAGTGAACTTTAAGAAAGACCCTTCATTTCACTACAGTTGGAACCTCACTGGCCTTATCGGTAAGTTACTTACTTTGAGCTGGGGTCCCCGCCAGCTTTGGAGAAAAATGAAAAGACAAACTAGCTTTATTCCCGATTTCTTTTTTTTAGTAAGTAGACCGCAATTGTCAATAGCGCACTGAGATAAAAGACAGTTAATACATAAGTAAAGGTAATAAAGTCGTTGGGTACGGTGAATATGAGGGGGTTGTTAAATTATTGGCTCTTCTGTTAGCACGAACATGAATTAGATTCTATTTGTCTTCTTTATTTATTCTTAAGAGAACCTCCTACCCGAACCATTCTTAAGACCGCCAAGCCTTCTCGAATGAGTTCTACTATAGAAGCTTTCAACGTAGATCCGGGGACAAATCTTTCACTCACTGAGAAGTGAAACCCTGTGACTAGATCGTCCTGAAGACGGTTGCGACGGGAAGAAGTGGCATTTGGAAGTGTTGCTGACTTAACATTTAGGTTTCGACATAACAAAGCTTGCACTGTCTTTTCGCACTTAGGCGCACAGCGTGCCATTGGTAATGATTCTGCTACGGTTCCACAAATTCGCA